GTCTACGGTGCATTGCCACTCGAGATCAAGATATTGGGATTGGGCTTTTCAATCGATTCATAACCTCTCGAGTACAACCAATATATATTAGAACTCCCTTTACGTGCAGGAGTACATCTTGGATCTGTCAATTATGTTATGGCCGGAGTCCCACTCATGGCGACCTGGCCGAATTGGGAGAAGCTGTAGGTATTATTGCGGGACAATCAATTGGAGAACCCGGGACTCAACTAACATTAAGAACTTTTCATACCGGCGGAGTATTCACGGGCGGTACTGCCAAACATGTACGAGCTCCTTCTAATGGAAAAATAAAATTCAATGAGGATTTGGTTCATCCCACACGTACTCTTCATGGGCATCCTGCTTTTTTATGTTCCATGGATTTGTATGTAATTGTTGAGAGTCGGGATATTATGCATAATGTGAATATTCCACCAAAGAGTTTTATTTTAGTCCAAAATGATCAATATGTAGAATCAGAACAAGTGATTGCTGAGATTTGTGCCGAAACATCCACTTTTCATTTTACAGAGAGGGTACAAAAACATATTTATTCTGAATCAGAGGGAGAAATGCACTGGAGTACCGATGTCTACCATGCACCCGAATATACATATGGTAACGTTCATCTATTACCAAAAACAAGTCATTTATGGATATTAGCAGGAGGTCCGCGCAGATCTAGTATAGTTTCTTTTTCGCTCCACAAGGATCAAGATCAAATAAATGTTCATTCTTTTTCTGTCGAAGACAGATATACCTCTGAATTTCCAATGACTAATGATCGAGTAAGACATAAATTGTTGGATACTTCTAGTAAAAAAGATGGGGAAATTCTTGACTATTCAATATATGATAAAATTAGATCCAATGGTCATTGGAATTTCATATATCCTTCTATTCTCCAAGAGAATTCTTATTTCTTGGCGAAAAGGCGAAGAAATAGATTCATCATCCCATTACAATATGATCAAGAACGAGAAAAAGAACTAATACCCTGTTTTGGTATTTCGATTGAAATACCCATAAATGGTGTTTTATGTAAAAATAGTATTTTTGCTTTTTTTGATGATCCACGATACATAAGAAGCAGTTCCGGAATTACTAAATATGGTACCGCAGAGGTAGATTCAATCATAAAAAAAGAGGATTTGATTGAGTATCAAGGAGCAAAAGAATTTAGTCCGAAATACCAAATGAAAGTAGATCGGGTTTTTTTAATTCCCGAAGAAGTACATATTTTACCCGGATCCTCGTCCATAATGGTCCGGAACAGTAGTATCATTAGAATAGATACACGACTTGCTTTAAATACAAGAAGCCGAATAGGTGGATTAGTCCGAGTGGAGAGAAAAAAAAAAAGTATTGAACTAAAAATCTTTTCTGGAGATATTCATTTTCCTGGAGAGACGGATAAGATATCCAGGCACAGTGGTATTTTGATACCACCAGGAACGGGAAAAAAAAATTCTAAGGAATCAAAAAAATTGAAAAATTGGATCTATGTCCAACGGATCACACCTAAAAAAAAAAAGTATTTTGTTTTGGTTCGGCCCGTAGTCACATATGAAATAGCTGATGGGATAAATTTAGCAACACTTTTCCCTCAGGATCTCTTGCAGGAAAAGGATAATGTCCAACTTAGAGTTGTCAATTATATCCTTTATGGATATGGCAAGTCAATTCGAGGAATTTATCACACAATTTATCACACAAGTATTCAATTAGTTCGGACTTGCTTAGTATTGAATTGGAACCAAAAACAAAACGGTTCCATAAAAGAGGTTCATGCTTCCCTTGTTGAGGTAAGGGCGACTGATCTAATTCGCGATTTCATAAGAATGGAGTTAGTCAAGTCCACTATTTCGTATAGTGGAAAAAGGTATGATACGGTGGGTTCGGGATTGATTTCCGATAAGGGATTAGATCGCACCAATCTCAACCCCTTCCATTCCAAGTCGAAGATTCAACCAATTTCCAAATATCAAGGAACTATTGGTATTGGTACATTGTTGAGTCGAAATAAGGAATCCCGATCTTTTATAATTTTGTCATCATCCAATTGTTTTCGAATTGGTCCATTCAATGGTTCGAAATATAACAATGTGACAAAAGAATTGGATCCCATAATTCCAATTAGACATTTCTTGGGTCCCTTAGGTACTATTGTACCTAAAATAGCAAATTTTTATTCATCTTATCATTTATTAACCCATAATCAGATCTTGTTAAAGAAATATTTTCTACTCGACAGTTTTAAACAGACTTTCCAAGTACTTCAAATATTTAAATACTCCTTAATGGATGAAAGTAGGAGGATTTATAATCCCGATCCATGCAGTAACATCATTTTTAATCCATTTCATTTGAATTGGTGTTTTCTCCATCACAATTCTTGTGAGGAGACATCCACAATAATTAGTCTTGGACAATTTATTTGTGAAAATGTATGTCTATTCAAATACGGACCACACATAAAAAAATCCGGGCAAATTTTAATTGTTAATGTTGACTCCTTAGTTATAAGATCTGCTAAGCCCTATTTGGCTATTCCGGAAGCAACTGTTCATGGCCATTATGGAAAAATCCTTTATGAAGGAGAGACATTAGTTACATTTATATATGAAAAATCGAGATCTGGTGACATAACGCAAGGTCTTCCAAAAGTAGAACAAGTATTAGAAGTGCGTTCGATTGATTCAATATCGATAAACCTCGAAAACAGAGTTGAAAGCTGGAACGAACGTATACCGATAATTCTTGGAATTCCCTGGGGGTTCTTGATTGGAGCTGAGCTAACCATAGCCCAAAGTCATATCTCTTTGGTTAATAAGATTCAAAAGGTTTATCGATCTCAGGGGGTACAGATCCATAATAGACATATAGAAATTATTGTACGTCAAATAACATCAAAAGTGTTGGTTTCAGAAGATGGAATGTCTAATGTTTTTTCACCTGGAGAATTAATAGGATTCTTGCGAGCGGAGCGAGCAGGGCGTGCTTTGGACGAAGCGATCGGTTATCGGGCAATTTTATTGGGAATAACGAGAACATCTCTGAATACTAAAAGTTTCATATCCGAAGCAAGTTTTCAAGAAACCGCTCGAGTTTTAGCAAAAGCTGCTTTACGAGGTCGTATTGATTGGTTGAAAGGCCTGAAAGAAAACGTTGTTCTAGGGGGAATTATTCCTGCCGGTACCGGATTCCAAAAATTACTGCACCATTCAAGGCAAGACAAAAACATTTATTTGGAAATCAAAAGGAAGAATCTATTTGAGTCGGAAATGAGATATCTTTTATTACACCATAGAAAATTATTTTGTTCTTGCGCCCCAAACAATTTCCATGAGACATAAGAACAATCATTTACACGATTTAATGATTCCTAAGACTAAGAAGAGATTCATTCTTTTTACTTTAACTATCCGGAACTGTCTTTCCAATTATTGATTTTATAATAAATAAATAAGTAATTAAAAGAAATGAAAAGAAATTAATGGTTTGGACCGTGTATCAACGGTAAATCCGCGGTAGAAGGTTCCGTCGGAACAATTTTATATTTCAAGGTACCTTTTTTCCTAAAAAAAAAGAGGAAGTGTGGGGAAAAATGACAAGAAGATATTGGAACATCAATTTGGAAGAGATGATGGAAGCAGGAGTTCATTTTGGTCATGGTACTAGGAAATGGAATCCTAGAATGGCCCCTTACATTTCTGCTAAGCGTAAAGGTATTCATATTACAAATCTTACGATAACTGCGCGTTTTTTATCCGAAGCCTGCGATTTATTTTTTGATGCAGCAAGCCGGGGAAAAAACTTTTTAATCGTCGGTACCAAAAATAAAGCAGCGGATTCAGTAGCATCAGCTGCAATAGGGGCTCGGTGTCATTATGTTAATAAAAAATGGCTCGGTGGTATGTTAACGAATTGGTACACTACGGAAACGAGACTTCATAAGTTCAGGGACTTAAGAGCAGAACAAAAGATGGGGCAATTCAACCGTCTCCCCAAAAGAGATGCAGCAATGTTAAAGAGAAAATTATCTACTTTGCAAACATATCTGGGTGGGATCAAATATATGACAGGGTTACCTGATATTGTAATCATCCTTGATCAGCAAGAAGAATACACGGCTCTTCAAGAATGTGTCATTTTGGGGATTCCGACGATTTGTTTAATCGATACAAATTGTGACCCGGATATCGCAGATATTTCGATTCCAGCCAACGATGACTCTATAGCTTCAATCCGATTTATTCTTAACAAATTAGTATTCGCAATTTGCGAGGGTCGTTCTAGCTATATAAGAAATCGTTGATTATGATTAATAATAAGATTCATTAATTATTTTTGAACTCGATAGATTTATTGGATCGGTTACTATTCTTGAATTTTGAAAAGAGAGAAATATAAAAAAAATACTGGGGAGGTTATGTCATGTGATTTCTCGGTATCCTAAATATAGCATTAATAATGAAAGTAGTTGAGTTGATAAAGAGATGGTTGAATCAAAATAATTTATTTTTGAAGTTCGATTTCTGTCAGAGGACAATATGAATGTTATACCATGTTCCGTTAAAACACTCAAGGGGTTATACGATATATCGGGTGTAGAAGTAGGCCAACATTTATATTGGCAAATAGGAGGTTTACAAATCCATGCCCAAGTACTTATCACTTCTTGGGTCGTAATTGCTATCTTATTAGGTTCAGTCATCATAGCTGTTCGGAATCCACAAACCATTCCGACCGACGGTCAGAATTTCTTCGAATATCTCCTTGAATTTATTCGAGACTTGAGCAAAACTCAGATTGGAGAAGAATATGGTCCTTGGGTTCCCTTTATTGGAACTATGTTCCTATTTATTTTTGTTTCTAACTGGTCAGGTGCTCTTTTACCGTGGAAAATAATACAGTTACCTCATGGGGAGTTAGCTGCGCCCACAAATGATATAAATACTACTGTTGCTTTAGCTTTACTCACGTCGGTGGCATATTTTTATGCAGGTCTTACCAAAAAAGGATTGGGTTATTTCGGGAAATACATTCAACCAACTCCAATACTCTTACCAATTAACATCCTGGAAGATTTCACAAAACCTTTATCTCTTAGTTTTCGACTTTTCGGAAATATATTGGCTGATGAATTAGTAGTTGTTGTTCTTGTTTCTTTAGTACCTTCAGTAGTTCCTATACCTGTTATGTTTCTTGGATTATTTACAAGTGGTATTCAAGCTCTTATTTTTGCAACTTTAGCCGCGGCTTATATAGGCGAAGCCATGGAGGGTCATCATTAACTAGCTTTCGAAATAGTCTTTTTTTTTTTAGCTTATCCTAATTCATGCATGGTTGATTCAAAATAATCAATCACTGGGTTGGGAATATAATCCATAATAGATACAAATACATAGGTATATATAACCTAGTGCCTCGGGAGGAAGGGCGGACCCTATTACGGAATACAGAATAAAAAAAATGGGTTAGGGGTAGGGGGTCAAACTAGATATATGTAATGTCTATAAGTCCAGCCCCCGCGTATGTTTTGCAGAATGAAATGATTTTAGAGTCTTATTCAATATAAAATGTGGGCGGTTTCCGTTATGGAAGAAACAAATGTATATGTGATATTAGCTATTCGCTAGCTATGCTATATAGTATAGGGGCTGGCTATCCCTATTAATATACATATAATTAATATATAATATGAATATTATATAAATTTATAAATTATATCCATTTTTCTATTTATCTTTTCTATATTTTTTCCAGTATATTGTTTTTTTTCCAGCCCACAGCATTAGATGGATTCCAATATAAGTCCTTCTGTTTCGTCTGTGATTGTGGATTGAATGAAAAAAATAAGTAATAATTCATTGGTTGATTATATCATTAACCATTTTTTTTTTTACGAGGAACTTACTATGAATCCACTGATTTCTGCCGCTTCCGTTATTGCTGCTGGATTGGCCGTAGGGCTTGCTTCTATTGGACCTGGGGTTGGTCAAGGTACTGCTGCAGGCCAAGCTGTAGAAGGTATTGCGAGACAACCAGAAGCAGAGGGTAAAATACGAGGTACTTTATTGCTTAGTCTAGCTTTTATGGAAGCTTTAACAATTTACGGACTGGTCGTAGCATTAGCGCTTTTATTTGCGAATCCTTTTGTTTAATTTAATCCTAGAAATGTGAAAAAGTACGAAACGTACTCTTTTTCTTATTTTATTAACTCGGACTTGCCGTTTGCTTCTTTGAATTAGATCGAAATTGTACTCCTACAGTTACTTATTTGTTGGGACAATGCCCCGGGAAGCACTGATTTTAGGATGAGGAATTAGCAGATTTGCTCGCTTTCTTTCTTACCATTATCACCCCGAGTTAGTACAATGGAAACCTTTTGAACTTTGAGGCGGCGTTTCATTTCAACAAACGAGATATTTCACAATTGACGCGAGGCCTCGGACCTAACTTAATAAGTATCTCTTCTTAATTTTAATTTGAAACTAAAAGAAATAGAGAAATTTTTCAAATGAAATTAAAATTATAAAAATGAATAAAAAGAAATTGATCAAAAAAGGGCGAGCGAGGTGATACAAAAAGAACTCTGTTTTTGTTAGTCTTATCTATAAGAAAGAGGAGAGCGTATGAAAAATGTAACCGATTTTTGTGTTTCCTTGGGCTATTGGCCATCCGCCGGGAGTTTCGGGTTTAATACTGATATTTTAGCAACAAATCCAATAAATCTAACTGTAGTGCTTGGTGTATTGATTTTTTTTGGAAAGGGAGTGTGTACGAGTTGTGTATTTCAAGAATATAGGTTGGATCCAACCATCCGCACTTTATTTATGTTATTTTATTTCTTGCTAGGATAATAGTAAAAAAGGTGCACGATCTCGACGAATTACTTCTGAATAAATTCAGAAATCATATGTAAGAACCATAGCATTTCGTGACTCATTGGTAAAATCAACTTTGATTCTCTATCAACCAATAATGTGAGACCATTAACATGGTTAAAGCTAAACTGTTTGAAGTCCAGGCACAACATGGTACTCTTTCTACCACATAAAATAATAGTAGGTAATTCATCCGATATAGAACACTCATATCAATAAAATGATTTGAAACTATTTACTAGAGAATGGGGGCCTTGCCTTTTTTTTTTTATCCAATGCCGAAGCGACGACCTATGTATAAAAAAGGGAATTTTTTGGATTTTTAGACTTGAAAAAAAAAAAGTGGAAATATAAAATATATATATAAGAATTTGAAATAGAAATGAAATCAAAAACAAATAAAGAAACAACTTTGCTGACAATTAGGGATAGATTTTTTGTCTGGTCGGAAGAGTCCTCTTAATATTCTGGTCTTATACTTATATAATATAATATTATAATATAAGTTTCGATATCTTTGAATAGGAACAGAAAAGAGAGGGTAGGTTCATTACATTAAAAGATATGGGAATGCCCATAAACTAAATAATTGAGCGTGAGAGCCAAA